AAGATCTTTATAATTCTTGGATTTATACCAATGAAAGAAAAAAGTGCAATTTGAACAATGAATTGAGAAGTCGAATCCAAATTTTAGAAAAAAACGAGGGATCTCCTAATCTAGATATACTTGTAGATATACTTGAAAAAAGAGCCGTATTATCCGATGATGATAGTCAAAAAAAATGCTTGCCAAAAGCATATGATCCTCTTTGCGACGGAATATATCGAGGAACGATAAAAAAATTCGATTCACGGGAAATCATGAATGATTTAATCACTTATCCTTATACAGATAGAAAAGATACAGATACTAAAGATAGAAAAGATACAGATACTAAAGATACAGAATCTTTAGCAGAAACTTCTCGGGTAAATAAGATTCATGATCGATTTTTGAAAGATCACTTTAATGCTACTTTAGAAAATGCTACTTTAGAAATCCACCGTCAATTATTTCCGAATTCAATAGAAGATTTACGTAAAATTAGCCTACAAGAAATGCAAGAAGAAATACAAGAAATCAATGAAATTGACATACAAGAAATCAATGAAATTGACATACAAGAAATCAATGAAGAAAAAGTCAATAAAAAGGTTTCTCGATGGCCACACAAATTAACTGATGATTTGGGGGAAAAAGAGGACATAGAAGGGTATGAAGGGGACATAGAAGATAATGAAGATGAAGAGGACATAGAAGATGATGAAGAAAAAGTGAAGGAAAAAAAAGAAGAAAAAGCGAAGAAAGAAAAAGAATATTCTGATCTTTATTCAAGAAGATCCACCCATGTGGTAATTTATAGGGATACTGAGCAGAAGGAAAATTCGATTTCTAGTAGAAAGAAAAAGAATACTAGTCAAAATGATGATCTGGTGAAAATGGAAGAGGAAGAGGAAGAGGTGGAGTTGCCGGTGGAAATGGAAGAGGTGGAGTTGATAAATTACTATCAACAACCAGATTTTCGCCGCAATCTAATCAAAGGATCCATGCGCCCCCAAAGACGTAAAACAGTTATTGGGGGCATCTTTCAAGTCAATGTACATTCCTTGTTTTTTTTGGATCGGGAATACTATTTTTCTTTTGATGATGTCATCTATGAAATGAAGAATCTTCTTTTTAGGACTTGGAATCCTCTTCTTAGGACTTGGAATCTTCTTTTTAGGAATTTGATGAGGAGAAAATCGGAATGGAAAATTTCCGATTTGGAAAATGAAGAGACAAAAGAAAGAAGGGTGAAAGAGAAAAAGGATGCAAGACAAATAGAGGCAGAGGAACAGATAGCAGTAATAGAAGCTTGGGAATCTTTTCAGTACGTAAGAGCTTTTCTGTTATTAATCCAATCTTTTTTTCGAAAATACATTCTATTACCTTCATTCATAATAACTAAAAATTTGTTCCGTATTTTATTATTCCAATGGCCCGAGTGGTTCGAAGATTGGGAACAATGGAAGAGAGAAATACATCTGAAATGCGCCTATACTGGTGTTCCATCATCAGAAAACGAATTTCCCGAGGATTGGCTCTTAGAGGGTCTTCAAATAAAGATTATAAATCCCTTCCCTATACAACCTTGGCGAAAATCTAGGGTACGATCTCGTTATATAGATCCAATGGAAAAACATCATATGAATCCAATAGAACATACAAATCCAACAATGAGAAGAAGCAAAAATTTTAGTTTTTTAACAATCTGGGGAATGGAAGCGGAAATTCCCTTTGGTCCTCCCCGAAAAAAACCTTCTTTTTTTAAACCTATTTATCAAGAATTCATCAAAAGAAATAGAAAAGTTCAAAAGAATTTTGTACATGTTCTCAACTTTTTAAAGGAAACATCCTTTCGATTTCTAAAAGTTATAAAAGAAACAATCAAAAGGGTCAGAGTTCTAGTTATCAAACCAATAATGGAAAAAGTAAATCGAATTATCTTATGGAAAATGAGGGAACAAAAAGTATATGAACCAGACGAAAACGAAAAAGATTTCAAAATAAATAATGAGATTCTTCGCGAATCGTTCGTTCTAACTCGACCGATGGTCGATGATTCACTAATGGAAAGAAGAACAAAAGATCTTTGTGATAAGACAATCCAAATCAGGAATCAAATAGAACGAAACAGAAAAGACAAGAAAAAAAGAGTTCTAGATAATAAAAAATCGAAATTACAGAAACATCTTTGGAAAATATTACAAATATTACAAATATTACAAAGGAAAAATATCCGATTCATGCGTAAATCACACTACTTTTTCAAATCATTCATTGAAAAAATATATATAGATATCTTGCTATGTACCATTTCTAAGATCAATGCAAATGCACAACTTTTCTTTGAATCAAAAAAGAAGATCTTTCAGGAATACATTTACAACAATGAACGAAATCAAGAACAAGAAGTAATTGATGAAGAAGTAATTGATGAAGAAGTAATTGATGAAAGAAATCCAAATATAATGAATTGGATTTGGACTATCCTCAAAAATAAAAACCGGTTTTCCAATACTGATTGGACCTTATCTTCCTTGTCACAAGCATACGTATTTTACAAATTATCACAAACCCAATTACTTAACCAATTACCTAATAAGTCTCACTTTAGACTTGTACTTCAATATCAAGGGAGATATCCTTTTTTTAAAGATAAATTAAAAGACTCTTTGATGATACACGGAATATTTGATTTCCAATCAAGACATAAGAAATATGTAATCAACGAATGGAAAAACTGGTTAAAAGGTCATTATCAATACGATTTATCTAAAAAAAACTGGTCTCGATTAATACCTCAAAAATGGCGAAATCGAATCCATCAACGTCGTATGATTCAAAACAAGGAATCAATCCAAGCGGATTTAGATAAATATACAAAAGACCAATTCCTTCATGGAATGAATGACTATGCAGCGAATTCATTTATGAGTCAAAAAGACAAATGGAAAAAACATTGCAGATACGACCGTTTATCATATGGATACATAAGCTCCCCTGATTCATATATTTCTGAATCAACATTAGGAATAAATGGGGGTCAACAAATTCCATATGATTTCAATACATCGAAACTTGAATCATTTGATGTATTGGTAAGTATACCTAATCAAGTTGACAGGAATACAAATTTGGATAGAAAATATTTTGATTATCAAATTCTTCGTTTTGCTTTCACAAATTCTCTTGATATTCATATCTGGTTCAATACACATATTGGCGTGAATCAAAATACTAATCAGAAAATGAAGAATTTTCGAAAAATGAAAAACAAATTTACTATGATTTTTAAAGGAAGTCTCTATGATTTCTATGATACTGTATCAAATTATGACACTATATCCAATCTAGAGTCTTGGTTCTTCCCAGAATTGGTGCTACCTTGTTATATATATAGTATTCAACCTTGGGCCATTCCAATCCAATCACTCTTTTTGAATTCTCATATAAATATAAAGCAAGAAAGTCAAAATGGAAATGTAAATCCAAATAAAAATATTCTTATATCATATGAGGAATCTAAGAAAGAAAAAGATCTTGAATTAGGAAATTCTGAGCATGAAAAACACAAAAAAAAGGGCCAAGAAAATCTTGATTCGAATGTATCGAAGAAAAAGAAGAAATTTAATAGAAAGAAGGTAATTGAACTATATTCCTTTTTGAAACAATATTTACTTTTTAAATTCGTAGGGTCTGAATCCTTGGATCAACCATTAATGGATAATATCGAGGCATATTGCCTACTACTTGGAATAGTGAATTCAGAGAAGGTTATTATATCCTGGATTCGAAGAGGTCAACTAAATCTAGACGAAATGCTGATTCAAAACAACCTATTTATTCAAGAATTGATAAGAAAGGGAATATGGGTTTTTGAACCAATGAGTCTCTCTATAAGAAGAGACGGAAAATCGATTCTATATCAAACTCTGCATATTTCGTTGCTTCATAAGATGAAGCAACAAACGAATAGAAAATACACAGAAAAAAGATATTATGATTATGATTTACTTATTCCCGAAAATATTCTATCTCCTAGACGTCGGAGAGAATTTCGAATTCGAACTTGTTTAAATTCCCGGAATTGTAATGTTTTGGATAGAAATCCAATATTTTGCAATGAAAACAAAATAAGAAACTGTGGACAATTTTGGAATGGGGACAAGCATATTAATACAGATACAAAAAATTTAAGGAAATTCAAATTGTTTCTTTGGCCACATTATCGATTAGAAGATTTAGCTTGTATGAATCGATATTGGTTTGATACCAATAACGGCAGTCGTTTCAGTATGTTAAGAATACATATGTATCCACAATTCATAAATAATTCAATTCCATTTCCATTCCAATGAGAAATGCAAAAATTTAGAGTAGATTTCATTTCCTATATATCGTATGACGTATTCGGTAGATGAAAGCCGAAATATATACACTGTGTAACATTATAAAAATAAGTAAAAGAAAAGTAAAAAAAAGAAAAAGAAAAGTCAAATAAAAAAAGAGAAAATCAAAGAAGTAAAAATAAATCGTTCTCGTTCGTAAATGCATATATGCCTTTTTTATCCAAATCCAATTGAAAATGAAAATTGGATTTGGATAAATTGGGTAAAATATACAAAACAAATAAACACATCAACCACATCAAAAAAGTAGTATATGAATAAATGAAATCCAATTTTGATGTGTACTAGATGAAAATCACTGGCATAAGAAATCTTATTCTTTTTCCTGATCAGTAAAATTCACAGAAAATAAAGATCGAATTTTTTTTTTAATTTCATTTGTTTTATGGTCAAAAATTCATTCATCTCGATTATTTCCCGAGAAAAAAAAGAAAAAAATAGCGGGTCTGTGGAATTTCAACTATTCCATTTCACCAGTAAGATACGTAGACTTACTTCCCATTTGGAATTGCACAAAAGAGATTTTTTATCGCAAAGAAGTCTACGAAGAATTCTGGGAAAACGTCAACGATTATTGACTTATTTGTCAAAGACAAATAAGGTGCGTTATAAGAAATTAATGGATCAGTTAAATATTCGGAAAAAAAAAACTCGTTAATTGAATTTGAATTGCTTATTTTAGTTTCTTAGGATTTTCTTCTTAATTAGCCCTTTTTTTTCATTATGAATTGTATATGTATTATATATGTATTTTAATATGATTCCTATGAAAAATTCCTATGAAAATGAAAGATATGGAAATTGCATCTTTCTTCAAAAAATGAAGAAAGATGCAATAATCCTAAACTCTATTGAGTCTCGACAATTCAACAGGAATTTCTTATTCTTATTTCATATAATATACATATAAGAAAATATAAGCAAAGCCGCCATGGTGAAATTGGTAGACACGCTGCTCTTAGGAAGCAGTGCTAGAGCATCTCGGTTCAAGTCCGAGTGGCGGCATAAAAATCAAATAAATCCAATAAAAATAGATCAAACAAAATAGAATAAAATAGAAATATAAAGATTCAATATAACTAAATCTAACTAAATATAGATTCTATTAATCTATATATCAAATCGAAAATATATACCTAGATTAATAGAATTCTATATTCTATTTAATCCCCAATATCCTTTATTTCTATTTCATATAGATTTTTATTTTTATGTTTATAATATTTGCGACCTTAGAACAGATATTAACTCATATTTCCTTTTCGATCATTTCAATTGTTATTATGATTCATTTGATAAACTTTTCGGTGTACGAAAACCAAAGAATACATAATTTATCAGTAAAAGGAATGATAGCTACTTTTTTCTCTATAACAGGGTTTTTAATTATTCGGTGGATTTCTTCGGGACATTTTCCGTTAAGTAATTTATACGAATCATTAATCTTCCTTTCATGGAGTTTCTCCATTATTCATATGATTCCGTATTTTTTGAATCAAAAAAATTATTTCAGCACAATAACTACACCAAGTGTCATTTTAACCCAAGGTTTCTCCACGTCAGTTCTTTCAAATGACATGCATCAATCCGCAATATTAGTACCTGCTCTGCAATCACAATGGTTAATGATGCATGTCAGTATGATGTTATTGAGCTATACAGCTCTCTTATGCGGGTCTTTATTATCAATTGCACTCCTAGTGATTACATTTCGAAAAAACAGCGGTTTTTTTATTAATATGAATAAGAATAATAATAAAAAAAAAAATCATTTTCGAAATTTACACAAATATCAATTAATTCAACACTTGGATTATTGGAGTTATCGTGTCATTAGTTTAGGATTTACTAGTCTAACCATAGGCATTCTTTCTGGAGCATTGTGGGCTAATGAAACATGGGGTTCTTACTGGAATTGGGACCCTAAGGAAACTTGGGCATTTATTACTTGGACTATATTCGCAATTTACTTACATATTCGAAAAAATACAAAATGTCAAGGACAAAGCACAAATACAGCATTTGTGGCTTCTATAGGATTTATACTAATTTGGGTATGCTACTTTGGAATAAATCTATTAGGAATCGGATTCCATAGTTATGGTTCATTTCCATTAATACATCATTAATACATATATAAATATTAAATACAATATAGTTAAATACAATATAGTAATATATTATATTTATATATAATATCCCCGTATCCTTATGAGGTAAAAAATACGACTAAAGAACCTGTAAATGTCGGCAATATAAACAATATAAGAAATATTGTTAATCAATAAAAATAATTTGTGATAAAGACAAGTGCAATTTTTGCTCTAAAAGTCCGTGCTCGGAATAAGAATAATATATTTTCTTTTCTCAAGCACGGACTTTTTTTTATATGTAAGGTGAAAAGTAATCAAATGACTCAAGTGGAATTCAAATATAATTTAGATAATTTAATTTGAATATTATTCTTATTTAAATTTGAATATTTGAATTCGGATTTAAGTAATAAAACTAATAACTAATAAATGAAATTAAATAAGAATAAAGATATTTTAATTTTAATAAGAAAGACCCATGCTACGAGTTGTTTCGTGCCATAAATAAACACGGACACTTAAAAAATCCGTTGGACAAGCAGATTCACATCTCTTACAACCTACACAATCCTCGGTTCTTGGCGCAGAAGCAATTTGCTTAGCTTTACATCCGTCCCAGGGTATCATTTCCAATACGTCCGTAGGACAAGCTCGTACGCATTGGGTACACCCTATGCATGTATCATAAATTTTTACTGAATGTGACATTGGGTCTATAAATTTCAGTTTTAAGCAAAAAATGTTTTCGATCTGAGAAAATAAAATTTGAAAATCAAAATAAACGAAATCATATCTTTCATATTTTAGGTATCAGATGAATCAATGATCTATCAAAATTGGAAGTCAGTAATCAGTAATGAGTAAATTTTCAAATCTGTTTATGTTATCAGAAAAGGCCAAGATACTTTGATTTTTTATTTTTGATTTTTTTTGTTTTCATAAACGTGAATAAATCCAAATGAATGGTACTTATATGTCAAACTCATGTTTCATTTTATTATTTTCTAATTTTACTTAACTTTACTTAAATATATTATATTATAGATTATAGGACCGATTAATATCGGAATAAATAAGGATTTTAATTTTAAATTAAAACCAGAAAATAATCAAAATAAATAAGTAAAGAAGAACCTAATATTTTCATATTCTAATTATAAATTCATATTCTATAGAAAGAATATACTTTTATATATTACACAATCCCAATACATTGGGAAATTTTAATTATTTGTTTTCCAATTCAAAAATGGAAAATTGGAATTTTTTTGATATATTTCAATTAATATTGGAATATTTCATTAATATTTTTTCTTTTTCTAAGATTTTTTTTTATCAAAAAAAAAACTTTTTGATTGTCCAACATAAATAGATTTAGCTAAAGAAAAAGCTTTTACTGCTACCAAAGAGCCTTTTTTTTTCCAAATATTTCTACGAATACGTTTCTTTGATGTAGAAGTACGTTTTTTTGGAACTGTCATTCAAAACTATGCGACCTCCTTTTGTATTTTATTTTTATGTGAAAAACAAAAATTTTCATAATTAGTTTTTCAACTAATCTTTTATCATTCATTATTTATAAATCATTATTTATAAATATATATAATTATATATAATTAATATATATATATAATTACTATGGAATCAATATCTATTCCATCTGATTATTTATTATATTGATTATTTATTATATTATATATATATATATATTATATTGATTTATTGATTTCGAAAATGATTTTTTTTTTTATTATTATTCTTATTCATATTAATAAAAAAACCGCTGTTTTTTCGAAATGTAATCACTAGGAGTGCAATTGATAATAAAGACCCGCATAAGAGAGCTGTATAGCTCAATAACATCATACTGACATGCATCATTAACCATTGTGATTGCAGAGCAGGTACTAATATTGCGGATTGATGCATGTCATTTGAAAGAACTGACGTGGAGAAACCTTGGGTTAAAATGACACTTGGTGTAGTTATTGTGCTGAAATAATTTTTTTGATTCAAAAAATACGGAATCATATGAATAATGGAGAAACTCCATGAAAGGAAGATTAATGATTCGTATAAATTACTTAACGGAAAATGTCCCGAAGAAATCCACCGAATAATTAAAAACCCTGTTATAGAGAAAAAAGTAGCTATCATTCCTTTTACTGATAAATTATGTATTCTTTGGTTTTCGTACACCGAAAAGTTTATCAAATGAATCATAATAACAATTGAAATGATCGAAAAGGAAATATGAGTTAATATCTGTTCTAAGGTCGCAAATATTATAAACATAAAAATAAAAATCTATATGAAATAGAAATAAAGGATATTGGGGATTAAATAGAATATAGAATTCTATTAATCTAGGTATATATTTTCGATTTGATATATAGATTAATAGAATCTATATTTAGTTAGATTTAGTTATATTGAATCTTTATATTTCTATTTTATTCTATTTTGTTTGATCTATTTTTATTGGATTTATTTGATTTTTATGCCGCCACTCGGACTTGAACCGAGATGCTCTAGCACTGCTTCCTAAGAGCAGCGTGTCTACCAATTTCACCATGGCGGCTTTGCTTATATTTTCTTATATGTATATTATATGAAATAAGAATAAGAAATTCCTGTTGAATTGTCGAGACTCAATAGAGTTTAGGATTATTGCATCTTTCTTCATTTTTTGAAGAAAGATGCAATTTCCATATCTTTCATTTTCATAGGAATTTTTCATAGGAATCATATTAAAATACATATATAATACATATACAATTCATAATGAAAAAAAAGGGCTAATTAAGAAGAAAATCCTAAGAAACTAAAATAAGCAATTCAAATTCAATTAACGAGTTTTTTTTTTCCGAATATTTAACTGATCCATTAATTTCTTATAACGCACCTTATTTGTCTTTGACAAATAAGTCAATAATCGTTGACGTTTTCCCAGAATTCTTCGTAGACTTCTTTGCGATAAAAAATCTCTTTTGTGCAATTCCAAATGGGAAGTAAGTCTACGTATCTTACTGGTGAAATGGAATAGTTGAAATTCCACAGACCCGCTATTTTTTTCTTTTTTTTCTCGGGAAATAATCGAGATGAATGAATTTTTGACCATAAAACAAATGAAATTAAAAAAAAAATTCGATCTTTATTTTCTGTGAATTTTACTGATCAGGAAAAAGAATAAGATTTCTTATGCCAGTGATTTTCATCTAGTACACATCAAAATTGGATTTCATTTATTCATATACTACTTTTTTGATGTGGTTGATGTGTTTATTTGTTTTGTATATTTTACCCAATTTATCCAAATCCAATTTTCATTTTCAATTGGATTTGGATAAAAAAGGCATATATGCATTTACGAACGAGAACGATTTATTTTTACTTCTTTGATTTTCTCTTTTTTTATTTGACTTTTCTTTTTCTTTTTTTTACTTTTCTTTTACTTATTTTTATAATGTTACACAGTGTATATATTTCGGCTTTCATCTACCGAATACGTCATACGATATATAGGAAATGAAATCTACTCTAAATTTTTGCATTTCTCATTGGAATGGAAATGGAATTGAATTATTTATGAATTGTGGATACATATGTATTCTTAACATACTGAAACGACTGCCGTTATTGGTATCAAACCAATATCGATTCATACAAGCTAAATCTTCTAATCGATAATGTGGCCAAAGAAACAATTTGAATTTCCTTAAATTTTTTGTATCTGTATTAATATGCTTGTCCCCATTCCAAAATTGTCCACAGTTTCTTATTTTGTTTTCATTGCAAAATATTGGATTTCTATCCAAAACATTACAATTCCGGGAATTTAAACAAGTTCGAATTCGAAATTCTCTCCGACGTCTAGGAGATAGAATATTTTCGGGAATAAGTAAATCATAATCATAATATCTTTTTTCTGTGTATTTTCTATTCGTTTGTTGCTTCATCTTATGAAGCAACGAAATATGCAGAGTTTGATATAGAATCGATTTTCCGTCTCTTCTTATAGAGAGACTCATTGGTTCAAAAACCCATATTCCCTTTCTTATCAATTCTTGAATAAATAGGTTGTTTTGAATCAGCATTTCGTCTAGATTTAGTTGACCTCTTCGAATCCAGGATATAATAACCTTCTCTGAATTCACTATTCCAAGTAGTAGGCAATATGCCTCGATATTATCCATTAATGGTTGATCCAAGGATTCAGACCCTACGAATTTAAAAAGTAAATATTGTTTCAAAAAGGAATATAGTTCAATTACCTTCTTTCTATTAAATTTCTTCTTTTTCTTCGATACATTCGAATCAAGATTTTCTTGGCCCTTTTTTTTGTGTTTTTCATGCTCAGAATTTCCTAATTCAAGATCTTTTTCTTTCTTAGATTCCTCATATGATATAAGAATATTTTTATTTGGATTTACATTTCCATTTTGACTTTCTTGCTTTATATTTATATGAGAATTCAAAAAGAGTGATTGGATTGGAATGGCCCAAGGTTGAATACTATATATATAACAAGGTAGCACCAATTCTGGGAAGAACCAAGACTCTAGATTGGATATAGTGTCATAATTTGATACAGTATCATAGAAATCATAGAGACTTCCTTTAAAAATCATAGTAAATTTGTTTTTCATTTTTCGAAAATTCTTCATTTTCTGATTAGTATTTTGATTCACGCCAATATGTGTATTGAACCAGATATGAATATCAAGAGAATTTGTGAAAGCAAAACGAAGAATTTGATAATCAAAATATTTTCTATCCAAATTTGTATTCCTGTCAACTTGATTAGGTATACTTACCAATACATCAAATGATTCAAGTTTCGATGTATTGAAATCATATGGAATTTGTTGACCCCCATTTATTCCTAATGTTGATTCAGAAATATATGAATCAGGGGAGCTTATGTATCCATATGATAAACGGTCGTATCTGCAATGTTTTTTCCATTTGTCTTTTTGACTCATAAATGAATTCGCTGCATAGTCATTCATTCCATGAAGGAATTGGTCTTTTGTATATTTATCTAAATCCGCTTGGATTGATTCCTTGTTTTGAATCATACGACGTTGATGGATTCGATTTCGCCATTTTTGAGGTATTAATCGAGACCAGTTTTTTTTAGATAAATCGTATTGATAATGACCTTTTAACCAGTTTTTCCATTCGTTGATTACATATTTCTTATGTCTTGATTGGAAATCAAATATTCCGTGTATCATCAAAGAGTCTTTTAATTTATCTTTAAAAAAAGGATATCTCCCTTGATATTGAAGTACAAGTCTAAAGTGAGACTTATTAGGTAATTGGTTAAGTAATTGGGTTTGTGATAATTTGTAAAATACGTATGCTTGTGACAAGGAAGATAAGGTCCAATCAGTATTGGAAAACCGGTTTTTATTTTTGAGGATAGTCCAAATCCAATTCATTATATTTGGATTTCTTTCATCAATTACTTCTTCATCAATTACTTCTTCATCAATTACTTCTTGTTCTTGATTTCGTTCATTGTTGTAAATGTATTCCTGAAAGATCTTCTTTTTTGATTCAAAGAAAAGTTGTGCATTTGCATTGATCTTAGAAATGGTACATAGCAAGATATCTATATATATTTTTTCAATGAATGATTTGAAAAAGTAGTGTGATTTACGCATGAATCGGATATTTTTCCTTTGTAATATTTGTAATATTTGTAATATTTTCCAAAGATGTTTCTGTAATTTCGATTTTTTATTATCTAGAACTCTTTTTTTCTTGTCTTTTCTGTTTCGTTCTATTTGATTCCTGATTTGGATTGTCTTATCACAAAGATCTTTTGTTCTTCTTTCCATTAGTGAATCATCGACCATCGGTCGAGTTAGAACGAACGATTCGCGAAGAATCTCATTATTTATTTTGAAATCTTTTTCGTTTTCGTCTGGTTCATATACTTTTTGTTCCCTCATTTTCCATAAGATAATTCGATTTACTTTTTCCATTATTGGTTTGATAACTAGAACTCTGACCCTTTTGATTGTTTCTTTTATAACTTTTAGAAATCGAAAGGATGTTTCCTTTAAAAAGTTGAGAACATGTACAAAATTCTTTTGAACTTTTCTATTTCTTTTGATGAATTCTTGATAAATAGGTTTAAAAAAAGAAGGTTTTTTTCGGGGAGGACCAAAGGGAATTTCCGCTTCCATTCCCCAGATTGTTAAAAAACTAAAATTTTTGCTTCTTCTCATTGTTGGATTTGTATGTTCTATTGGATTCATATGATGTTTTTCCATTGGATCTATATAACGAGATCGTACCCTAGATTTTCGCCAAGGTTGTATAGGGAAGGGATTTATAATCTTTATTTGAAGACCCTCTAAGAGCCAATCCTCGGGAAATTCGTTTTCTGATGATGGAACACCAGTATAGGCGCATTTCAGATGTATTTCTCTCTTCCATTGTTCCCAATCTTCGAACCACTCGGGCCATTGGAATAATAAAATACGGAACAAATTTTTAGTTATTATGAATGAAGGTAATAGAATGTATTTTCGAAAAAAAGATTGGATTAATAACAGAAAAGCTCTTACGTACTGAAAAGATTCCCAAGCTTCTATTACTGCTATCTGTTCCTCTGCCTCTATTTGTCTTGCATCCTTTTTCTCTTTCACCCTTCTTTCTTTTGTCTCTTCATTTTCCAAATCGGAAATTTTCCATTCCGATTTTCTCCTCATCAAATTCCTAAAAAGAAGATTCCAAGTCCTAAGAAGAGGATTCCAAGTCCTAAAAAGAAGATTCTTCATTTCATAGATGACATCATCAAAAGAAAAATAGTATTCCCGATCCAAAAAAAACAAGGAATGTACATTGACTTGAAAGATGCCCCCAATAACTGTTTTACGTCTTTGGGGGCGCATGGATCCTTTGATTAGATTGCGGCGAAAATCTGGTTGTTGATAGTAATTTATCAACTCCACCTCTTCCATTTCCACCGGCAACTCCACCTCTTCCTCTTCCTCTTCCATTTTCACCAGATCATCATTTTGACTAGTATTCTTTTTCTTTCTACTAGAAATCGAATTTTCCTTCTGCTCAGTATCCCTATAAATTACCACATGGGTGGATCTTCTTGAATAAAGATCAGAATATTCTTTTTCTTTCTTCGCTTTTTCTTCTTTTTTTTCCTTCACTTTTTCTTCATCATCTTCTATGTCCTCTTCATCTTCATTATCTTCTATGTCCCCTTCATACCCTTCTATGTCCTCTTTTTCCCCCAAATCATCAGTTAATTTGTGTGGCCATCGAGAAACCTTTTTATTGACTTTTTCTTCATTGATTTCTTGTATGTCAATTTCATTGATTTCTTGTATGTCAATTTCATTGATTTCTTGTATTTCTTCTTGCATTTCTTGTAGGCTAATTTTACGTAAATCTTCTATTGAATTCGGAAATAATTGACGGTGGATTTCTAAAGTAGCATTTTCTAAAGTAGCATTAAAGTGATCTTTCAAAAATCGATCATGAATCTTATTTACCCGAGAAGTTTCTGCTAAAGATTCTGTATCTTTAGTATCTGTATCTTTTCTATCTTTAGTATCTGTATCTTTTCTATCTGTATAAGGATAAGTGATTAAATCATTCATGATTTCCCGTGAATCGAATTTTTTTATCGTTCCTCGATATATTCCGTCGCAAAGAGGATCATATGCTTTTGGCAAGCATTTTTTTTGACTATCATCATCGGATAATACGGCTCTTTTTTCAAGTATATCTACAAGTATATCTAGATTAGGAGATCCCTCGTTTTTTTCTAAAATTTGGATTCGACTTCTCAATTCATTGTTCAAATTGCACTTTTTTCTTTCATTGGTATAAATCCAAGAATTATAAAGATCTTCTTCATTTAGTTTCTCTCTGATGTCCAAACTTTTTCGTTCTATAATTTCCGAAAAAGTCGATAAACTGGGCGGATATGTAAAGGATATTCTTTGTTTCCCATCACTTGGACATGTAGAAAAGAAAAATTGTGACATTTCACTGCGTAAAGGATTTTCCAAGTGATGATTTCTTATATATCGTAATGGATGATGCCATTGTTTATAATCGAACAAAAAATTTATAAAAGTTTCTTCAAACCAAAAAGACGAAGAACTGTTCTCTTCCTCTTCTTTCAGTCCCGGATTCGAATATTTATAGGGATCGATATTGTCAATTGGGCTATCTTTATAGTGTGCCCTTTGACTTTGAAAGTGAAATTCATCCTCTACCCCTTCTTCCGTTTCTACCCCTTCTTCCGTTTTTGATTTTGAGGTTTTTTTATCGTTCAGTCTCCTAGTGAAAATGGGAGACGGCGTTCTGCCTAAATAGTAGACACAGGTGATAACTAAGAGAATACTAAAGAATTGATCCATAGACTCTCTCAATTCTAACATACGATACCTATTCCCCTTATATCGAACATAATGATATTGCTGTATCCAGAATAATACTAATCCAACACATTTCATTAATAAAATGAAACCAATTAA